CAAAATGTAATGTATAATAAAGAACTTCTAACGAACTTTTTTATTTCTTTTTGTGTATTTGTTTATTTCCTACTCCTACTAGGAAATTACATTGACAGCCTCCACTCGTGTCCTAGCTCGTCTGAGAGCTAGATTCGCCTCAATTGCTTGTCTCTTGCCCCGAGCTCTACTCAAGTTAGCTTCAGCTATTTCAAGAGTTTGTTGAGCTTCTTGCGGATCAATGTCAGTATTAATCTCCGCATCATTTCCTAAAATGGTGATTTCATTATTACTTATTCTAGCAAAACCGCCCATCAAAGCCGCCGTTAACCATTGGTCGTTGAGGCGGCGTATTCTCAAAAGACCTATATCCACAGCTGTAGCAATGGGGGCGTGGTTTGGTAATACACCAATTTGTCCACTATTAGTAGATAAAAGAATTTCTTTAACTTCTGAATCCAAAATAATTCGATTGGGAGTCAGTACACAAAGATTTAAGGTCATTTCTTCAATTTGCTCTCCACTTCTAAGTTCATAGCTTTCGCGGTAGCTTCATCGATGTTACCTACCAAATAAAAGGCCTGTTCAGGAAGACTGTCTAATTCTCCGGAAAGGATCAGTTGAAACCCCCTAATTGTTTCTGTGAGACCAACATATTTCCCTGGAGAACCGGTAAATACTTCTGCCACAAAGAAGGGTTGTGATAAGAAACGCTCAATTTTTCGTGCTCTTGCTACAGTTAAACGATCTTCTTCGGATAATTCGTCCAAACCAAGTATAGCTATAATGTCCTGAAGTTCTTTGTAACGTTGTGAAGTTTGCTTAACTCTTTGCGCAATTTCATAATGTTCCTCGCCAACGATACGAGGTTGTAACATAGTTGACGTTGAATCTAACGGATCTACTGCTGGATAAATACCTTTGGCAGCTAATCCTCTTGATAGTACGGTAGTAGCATCTAAATGTGCAAATGTCGTGGCAGGGGCGGGGTCGGTCAAATCGTCCGCAGGTACATAAACTGCTTGGATCGAAGTTATAGATCCTTCTTTTGTGGAAGTAATTCTTTCTTGCAAAGAACCCATTTCTGTACTAAGGGTAGGTTGATATCCTACTGCCGAAGGCATTCTCCCTAATAGGGCGGATACTTCTGAACCCGCTTGGACGAAACGAAAGATATTGTCGATGAATAGAAGCACATCCTGTTCATTAACATCCCGGAAATATTCCGCCATGGTTAGGGCAGTCAAACCAACTCTCATACGAGCTCCCGGCGGTTCATTCATTTGACCATAGACTAGAGCTACTTTTGATTCTGCAATATTTTTTTCATTAATAACCCCGGATTCTTTCATTTCCATGTATAGATCATTTCCTTCACGAGTACGTTCTCCTACTCCGCCAAATACGGATACCCCTCCATGAGCTTTAGCTATGTTGTTGATCAATTCCATAATAAGTACTGTTTTACCCACGCCGGCTCCCCCGAATAGTCCTATTTTTCCTCCACGGCGATAAGGAGCTAAAAGATCCACTACCTTAATCCCTGTTTCAAAGATGGATAATTTCGTATCTAACTGTATAAAGGCAGGCGCAGATCTATGAATAGGAGATGTTGTACGAGTATCTACAGGACCTAAATTATCAACAGGCTCGCCAAGAACATTGAAAATTCGTCCAAGAGTAGCTCCACCTACTGGAACACTTAGAGGAGATCCCGTGTCAATCACTTCCATTCCTCTCGTCAGACCATCTGTAGCACTCATAGCTACAGCCCTAACTCGATTATTTCCTAATAATTGTTGTACCTCGCAAGTCACATTAATTTGCTGACCGGCAGTATCTCGACCTTTAACTACCAAAGCGTTATAAATATTAGGCATCTTGCCCGGAGTAAAAACGACATCCAGTACTGGGCCAATAATTTGAACGATACGCCCTAGGTTTTTTTCTTCAAGTGTAGAAACCACAGGATCAGAAGTAGTGGGATTGTTTCTCATAATAAAATGAAATATGTCGAATTTTTTTTTTGGATTGGATTTGGATTTTGGATATAGTACATAGTACCGAATCAAAAAGAAATGTCCGATAGCAAGTTGATCGGTTAATTCAATAAGAAATAAATGGGAGTTAGCACTCGATTTCGTTGGTACCACCCAACCAGCCGAATCCAATTCAATCATTTACTCATTCAATGAGTAAATTTTCAAGTTCAACCAATTCGTTTTTTTATATATAGATATAATCTATCTATAATATAGATAGATTTACGCCTATGTTTGTCTTGTTTTATACCCTTTACCTTTCATAGATTAATTATATCTATTTTCACATCTAGGATTTACATATACAATATATACCACTGTCAAGTGGGAATTTTTCTTAATATTTCTCTTTTTAGATGAAAAATAATAAGTGGATCCGTTCAATTAGAAACTTGAAAAACAATAATTGGGTTGCGCCATATATATCAAAGAGTATACAATAATGATGTATTTGGTGTATCAAATATATGGTCTAATAA